TTTTGCTCTTCTCTCCCCCATAAAGATATTGAATAAACAGAACTTCGTTTTTTATCACTGTAAGTTTGAAAATAAACATTTAAATGTCCCTCAAAAGTAAGTAAATAGATCCGAAACATATAAAATGCAGTTAATCCCGCTGTGGAAAAAGCTATTATTGCAAAAATTGGTGAATACAACCAACTATCATTAAGAATTTCATCTTTGGACCAAAAACATCCAAGAGGTGGAATACCACAAAGAGAAAGTGTACCTAATAAAAAAGATGTTTTTGTAATTGGTACATGTTTTTTTAAACCCCCCATAAGAATCATATTCTGACTTTTATCTGGAGAATATCCAACAATAGTTTCCATTGAATGAATAATAGATCCAGATCCTAAAAACAACAATGCTTTGGAATAAGCATGAGTAATCAAATGAAACAAAGCAGCCCGATAAGAACCCATACCTAGAGCCAACATCATATAACCCAATTGAGACATTGTAGAATAAGCTAAACCCCTCTTAATATCCTTTTGAGCAAGAGCTAAAGTGGTCCCTAAAAATAATGTTATTATACCTATCAAAGCTATTAGATTCATTATATAAGGTATAACTATGAAAAGCGGAAGAAGCCGAGCTCCAAGAAAAATTCCAGCCGCTACCATAGTAGCAGCATGTATAAGAGCTGAAATAGGGGTAGGCCCTTCCATAGCATCGGGTAACCATACATGAAGGGGAAATTGGGCAGATTTAGCAATTGCACCAGCAAATAATAGAAAAGCACACAAAGTAGCAAATAAATGATTAACCTCATTATTAGAAACCAAGTTATTGAATATTTCAAACAAACCCCGAAATTCCAAACTGCCCGTTATCCAATAAAAACCTAAAATTCCTAATAATAAACCAAAATCTCCGACACGATTAGTTACAAAAGCTTTTTGACAAGCATTTGCTGCAGTAGGTCGTGTGAACCAAAAACCTATTAATAGATAAGAACACATTCCAACTAATTCCCAAAAAAAATAAATTTGTATTAGATTAGAACTAGTAACTAATCCTACCATTGAAGTAATGAATAAACTAATATAAGCAAAAAATCGCAAATATCCCTGATCATAAGACATATAATTGTCACTATAAATAAGAACCAAAACTCCAACAGTAGTAATTAATATTAACATAATAGAAGTAAGTGGGTCAACCAAATAGCCAAATTCTAAAGAAAAGTCATTATTTATAGTCCAAGACCATATAGATAGATAGATAGAAGGTTTATTTATTTGTTGAATAACTAGATAAGTTGAAAAAAGCATAACTATACTTAACAATAAAACACTTGGAAAAACCCACATACGGCGAAGATCTTTTGTTGCCGTTGGAAAAAGTAAAAGTCCTACTCCTATTAATATCGGAACTGGAAGTGAGATTAAAGCTATAATCCATGAATATTGATATATATATTCCATAAAAATAAATTAAAAGAAGTCTTTTTATTTTTATCTTAATTAATTGTTTCTGATTTACCGGTTCTTATTTCTTTTGAAATGATAAGGGGTCAGTTAATAAAATAAAAACTTAAAATAGACAAAATAAAATCTAGAATTTTATAATTATTCTGAATCTTTTTCAACTATTTTAAATATTTCAAATAAAGAAGTTAAAATTTGTCAAATGATATGAACAAATTACTATTGAAAACGATGAAAAAAAAGTACTATATAGTAATATTGATATTAAATATTAATATTCAATTATTATATTATTATTAAGTCAAATTTGATGAATATCCAAAAAATGAAAATGGAGATTTCCATTTTCATTATTATTTCGTATTACACTAATTTATATATTGATAAAGCAAAGATAAATAATTATACCAAAACCAGTATTTGATCTGAATCAGAAAAAAAACCTAACTTATCCCCAATAAAGTTATTTCTTTTGGGGTTATTCTGAAAATTTATTTTGGAACTAATTGATTGTCTTTTATTGTAATATAATTTTAATATTAGACTTTTATTTTTTTATATAAAGGCTCTGATCTCCAAACTCTGACATCCAAAATTTAACTTTAACATAAAATTAAAAGGAGGAATTATTAAGATATCTTTTAGAAAATTATTTATCTTGGCGTTTTTAGTTTTTAAGAGATAATAGATTAAGTACTAGTCTCTTGCACATTTTAAAATTAAGATTATATATACTCTTGCTCTTTTTGGGAGCTTGACCAATTAAATTAATAATTAATAATTCATAGAAAAGAAAAAAAAAATAGTAATTTTTTTACTTAGATTTAATATTTTTTTTATTTTTTTATATTAATTTAATACAAGGGGTTGGTTTAGTAAAACTTTTGATCTTTTTTATTATGTATTTTTGCCCTTTTTATTACCTATAAATCAATATAGGACGACAAAAAGAAACTAGACAGAGATATAAAATAGAGATATAAAGAAAGGTATAATCTTTTTGTTTGTATTTTTTTGTTTTTATTTGATTATCATATCAACGTTAATCTATTAGATTTATATGGCATAGCAAATTTCAATTTTATAGATATGGGTTTGAATGAGAATATAAGAGGACCAATAAACTAAATATGAATTATTCGATATTGTCGGGAATATAAAAAATAAAAATATTTTTGATTTTATTATTTTTTTTGTTCCCCGTACTTTTTTTATTTATTTAGTTACGCGATTTTTCTATATTCATATTTTTATGAAGGGAGTACAATCTAGAAAATAAATAGATAGCTAGATAATTAATAAGAAAAAAAACAATTGGTTTTGAACAATAGATGTCTTTGACATCCAACTATAGGGATTAAAACTTATTATAATTTTTAATGGCAGTTCCGAAAAAACGTACTTCTATCTCAAAAAAGCGGATTCGTAAAAATATTTGGAAAAAGAAAGGATATTGGGCAGCATTGAAAGCTTTTTCGTTAGGTAAATCTCTTTCTACAAGGAATTCAAAAAGTTTTTTTTATGCAACAAATAAATAATCAAAGATTGGAATAATCTGAGTTGTTCTGATTCGAAAAGCAGTCAGTCTTATTTGTTTATAATTGGAAATTTTTATAAGTTAAAAAAAGAATTTATAAGAATTTGTATTATATTCTTAAGTAAATTCTTAAGTAATATAGTACTACATTTTAGAATGAAAATGAATATTTTAGACTTTAAAATAAAATACAAATACTTAATTTATATAAAATAAAATATTAATTTTAAATAATACTCAAAAGATTATAAAAACTATATTATAAAAACTATAAATTATATTAACTTAATAATTATATTTTATAATTCTATTATAAATTATATATTATAAATTTATGTATTCTATTATTTATTAATATATATAAATATATATAATAAAAAATATCTAAATAGAAATAAAAGGAAAAATGGATATTCTCTAATGTTTTGTTTTGACCGAATCAATAGCAATAGTAAATTGAAGTGGTTTCGCTTTTATAATAAAAAAGGATTCTTGTGTCTACTAAATTTAAATTATATGAATTTAAATATAAATTATAATACTATACTGTTTGAAAAAAGAATAAACGCAAGCACAGGATTAACGTTTCTTTTGAGTATGCTTTATTGTTTTTAGGGTGGGGAAAATAAGAATCCCCATCGATTCAAGAATAAAAGATTTTTCTCTTTTATTATTTTATACCATAAAATAATAACTATAGTATTTAGTATATCTAATATATATAAATTATACTTAATTAAACTAATTATAGAAGAATATATATATAATTTGTAGTCAAAATTAATTAATTAAGTTTAAAATGTGTTTTAAAATTCTCTAAACCATTTTTTCTATAAATTATTATTACTATATATCCCTAATTTTTAATTTAAGCAAATTCAATTAAGAAAAACCCTTTTTTAAGTAATTATACTAAAAATACGATTATATAAAAAATACACCAATTTTAGACCCTATGTTTCCACTGAAAGATCAATCAACAAGTATATATTTCTATAATTAATATAGAAATATATACTTAAGTAATATACATAAATTGATTTAGAAAATAAAATAAATTGATTTATAAAATAAAAATGATTTTTTTTTTTTTAAGTACGCTACAATTATGATATGAAATACGATATACTTATGAGAGAAGTTGAAATCTTTTATTACATAATATACCTAGCCTGGCCCAAAACCTACCAATATTTTGTTTGCTAAATCTTAAGACAAATTCTCTACACAATTAAAACCAACACTGACATTTAATACAAAGCTATGCAAAGAGTTACAATCCCCTGCATATATTAACAAGATCGTGATACATAAAAATAGTATTTTTATGTCATCGAAAAAATGCATTTTTTAAGATTCATAAAATAAATCAGTAAGAAATGAATTATTAAAAAACTAAGTCAAAAGAAAATGCAAGTCATAAAGAACGTTTTGAGTTCAATCCATAGATTGAGGTGAGGTTATAACTATCCAGTTAGATTTTATTCGAGCATAAAAAAATAAAGTATTTTAAAATCCCAGTAGTTAAGTTAAATAAAACGAACATTCTAACACTATAACTAAAAAATAGACCAATAAAAATACGGATTATTATTAAAATCGTTACGTTAAATTTCTAATTTTTCAATAAAGTTTTTATTCAACAATTTTGATTTTAATCTTTCCTAAATTCTTTCCTAAATATATATAATATATATTGAATTGATTACTTCAATCTCGACGATTGAATAAAAATAGGTTATTATAATTTAGAACAAGCCGCTATGGTGAAATCGGTAGACACGCTGCTCTTAGGAAGCAGTGCTAGAGCATCTCGGTTCGAGTCCGAGTGGCGGCATGACATATTCTAAAAGAATAAGTCCTATATGGAATTCAATTCCCAATTTTAATTCCTATCCTAAAAATTGGGAATTGAGGAACTTTCCTTTATTTTAATTTAAAATTGTTTATGATATTTTCAACTTTAGAGCATATATTAACTCATATATCCTTTTCGGTCGTTTCAATTGTAATTACAATTCATTTGATAACCTTATTAGTCGATGAAATCGTAGGACTATATGATTCGTCAGAAAAGGGGATGATGACTACTTTTTTCTGTATAACAGGATTATTAATTACTCGTTGGATTTATTTAGGATATTTACCATTAAGTAATTTATATGAATCATTAATCTTTCTTTCATGGAGTTTCTCCATTATTCATATGGTTCCGTATTTTAAAAAGTATAAAAACTATTTAAATTTAAACGCAATAACCACGCCAAGTGCTATTTTTACCCAAGGTTTTGCTACTTCGGGCCTTTTAACTGAAATGCATCAATCCGAAATATTAGTACCAGCTCTCCAATCCCATTGGTTAATGATGCACGTAAGTATGATGGTATTGGGCTATGCAGCTCTTTTATGCGGATCATTATTATCACTAGCTCTTCTAGTCATTACATTTCGAAAATTCCTAAGGATTTTTAGTAAAATCAATAATCTCGTAAATGAGTCGTTTTCCCTGGGCGAGATTCAATACGTGAGAGAAAAAAATAATCTTTTACCAAACACTTTTTTTCTTTCTTCTAGGAATTATTACAGGTTTCAATTGATTCAACAATTGGATCTTTGGAGTTATCGTATTATTAGTCTAGGGTTTATCTTTTTAACCATAGGTATTCTTTCGGGAGCAGTATGGGCTAATGAAGCATGGGGATCATATTGGAATTGGGATCCGAAGGAAACTTGGGCATTTATTACGTGGACCCTATTTTCGATTTATTTACATACTCGAACAAATAAAAATATTGAAAGTGTAAATTCCGCAATTGTAGCCTCGATGGGCTTTTTTATAATTTGGATATGCTATTTTGGGGTTAATTTATTAGGAATAGGGTTGCATAGTTATGGTTCATTTACATTAACATCTAATTGAATTAAAGATAAAGAAAGGACTTGATAAATAGAAAATAAACATAAGACAGCATAAGTGTATAAAATAAAACTTCGTGTAATCCAGGGAGAACCCTTTGATTTGATTCAAAGGGTTCTCCCTGGATTACATACCTGGTTATAATAAACTTCCAATTTATTTTACTCAAACTTAGGAGAAAAAAAGGACTTATTTTTAAGTGTCGAACAAACACTTTTTAAAATCATATGATTGATTTATGTTTGCTTTTTTGGTTTACTCACAAAAATGATGGATAAAAAGAATTAGATAGAAGAGCTTCGACTTTGTCAACTGATAATGAGAAAACGAAATCTGGATAAATACCAATAGCTATTACGGGTAAAAGAATAGAGATCGAAACAAAAAATTCTCGCGGCCCAGAATCGACAAAATAAGAGTTTGTCGCAGTAAAAAGCTTGTATCCATAGAACATCTGTCGTAACATAGATAATGAATAAATAGGAGTTAATATCATTCCAATTGCCATTACAAAAGTAATTAGTATTTTTGTCATTAAAAGATATTTTTGGCTAGTAAGTATTCCAAAAAATACTATTAATTCTGCAACAAAACCGCTCATGCCCGGTAATGCAAGAGAAGCCATTGATAAGATACTGAAAGTCGTAAATATTTTTGGAATTGTGATAGCCATTCCACCCATTTCATCGAGATAAGCAAGACGTATTCTATCATAACTCGTTCCTGCCAAGAAAAAAAGCGCCGCGCCAATAAATCCATGAGAGATTATTTGTAAAATGGCTCCATTAAGTCCTGTATCGTTTATAGAACCAAGTCCTATAATTATGAAACCCATATGAGATACAGAGGAATAAGCTATTCTTTTTTTTAAATTACGTTGACCAGGAGATGTTGAAGCTGCATAGATTATTTGAATTGTGCCGACTATCATCAACCAAGGAGAAAATATAGAATGTGCGTGAGGTAATAATTCCATATTGATCCGAATCAATCCATACGCTCCCATTTTTAATAAAATTCCAGCTAGAAGCATACAAGTACTGTAATGTGCCTCTCCATGAGTGTCTGGTAACCAGGTATGTAAGGGTATAATCGGCGATTTGACAGCAAAAGCAATAAAAAATCCAATATAGAATAGCATTTCGAGTGCTACAGGATACGATTGATTAGCTGATGTTTCAAAATTTAATGTTGGTTCATTAGAACCAGATAAACAAATACCTAGAATTCCCATTAATAAAAAGGCGGAACTTCCTGCAGTATACAAAATAAATTTTGTAGCTGAATACAAACGTTTCTTTCCTCCCCACATGGCTAGAAGTAGATAAACTGGAATTAATTCTAATTCCCACATGATGAAAAAAAGTAAAAGGTCTTGAGAAGAAAATGGTCCTATTTGACCGCTATACATTGCTAACATCAGGAAATGGAATACTCGGGATTCTCGAGTAATTGGCCGAGCCGCTAAAGTAGCTAAAGTAGTGATAAACCCCGTCAGCAAAATAGGTCCTATCGAAATTCCATCTATTCCCAATCTCCAGGAAAAATCCAAAAAATCGATCCATTTATAATCCTCTGTCAGTTGGATTAATGGATCGTCCAATTGGAAATGATAACCGAATGCATAGGTTGTTAGAAGGAGTTCGATTATACATATACAAAGAGTATACCACCTAATTACCTTATTTCCTCTATGAGGAAGAAAGAAAATTAGGGAACCTGCAAATATTGGCAAAACTACAATTATCGTTAACCAAGGAAAATAATTCGTGGTAAAAACAAGATACACTTGGACCAGAAAAACCCGTGCTCAATATATAATATATTGAGCACGGGTTTTTGTCGGTAAAGGCAAAAAAAATAAAATTGTAGGCGTATTCAAGTAGGTTTTTGGAAAGTATCAATAAGCTAGACCCATACTTCGAGTTGTTTCATGCCACAAATAAACTCGAACACTCAAGAAATCCGTTGGACAGGCAGATTCACATCTTTTACAACCCACACAGTCCTCTGTTCTTGGAGCAGAAGCTATTTGTTTAGCTTTACACCCATCCCAAGGTATCATTTCTAATACATCTGTGGGGCAAGCTCGGACACATTGAGTACACCCTATACACGTAGCATAAATCTTTACTGAATGTGACATTGGATCTATAATCTTTTTTTTCTTTTTTAATAATAAATTTTCGATCTAGTAAACTTGTATGTAAATGAATCATATATTTAGATACCAGATGAATCAATGATTTATATTTGCCAGAATCTTTATAATCAATCTACTTCCGGCTCGACTCATGGGAGAGAACTAAGATACTTTGATTTCTTATATTTTCGCAAACATGATCATACATTATGTATAATACATACTAAATTCGAATTTATGAATATTCTAATTTGTATGGTTAATACTACTTATCATTCATATTACTACTGATCATTCATACTACTTATTCAACAAATTCGATTGATTGATACGAGTTGATTTTCTGTTACGATAAATTGACGAAACAATAGCTGGTCCAATGGCTGCTTCAGCGGCTGCAATGGCTATAACAAAAATGGAGAAAATATTTCCTTTTAATTGGCGACTATCAACAAAATCAGAAAATGTTACGAAATTTATATTAACCGCGTTCAGTATAAGTTCAAGACACATAAGAGCTCTAACCATATTTCGGCTGGTGATCAATCCATAGATACCGATAAAAAATAAGTAGGCACTCAAAACAAGTACATGTTCGAGCATCATTGACCAACTCCTTATCAATTTCGATTCATTTCAATATAATATGAACAATAATAGAAAAGATTCAATTGACTATAATATAAAAAAAGTACGGAAGAAAGAAATAGATTGGTAATAGATCGAATAAAAGAATTTTTATTTTATATTTTAAACATAAACAATTTTAAATTCTAATTGAAGGTAAATAATTGTGATAACACAGAATGGAGTTTATTTTGGATTGCTGTTACCAATTTTATAGATTTATTATTGGCGCGCCACGGTAATTGCACCTATCAAAGCCGCTAAAAGAATTATCGAGATGAATTCAAATGGAAGAAAAAAATCCGTTGATAAATGAATTCCAATTTGTTGACTATTACTTATCAAATCGTGTTCTATAATCTGGTTTAATCTTGTAGTCCAAATAATCCCGTACCATGATATATCCGTAATAGTAGTTATTAGTAAACCAAAAATACTTGTACAAATCAGCAAAGTAAACCCATTCCCAACGGTCCAAAGATTAAAATCTTTGTAATATTCTGAACCATTCATGAACATCACAGCAAATATGATTAAAACATTTATAGCTCCCACGTAAATAAGGAGTTGTGCGGCGGCTACAAAATATGAATTTGATAGAATATATAATAAAGATATAGAAACAAGAACTAATCCCAGCGAAAAGGCAGAATAAATTGGGTTGTTAAGTAATACTACTCCTATACCTCCTAAGATAAGACCTAATCCCAGAAAGACTAAAAGAAAATCATGTATTGGTCCAGGCAAATCCATTATATGTAAAATAAGAGGTAAATAAATCGAAATGTTTTTCATGACCTTATTGAGACCAGACCAGAAAAGATTGTTGATGATTCATAAGAGATTTCTAATTGAATTAAATCCTAAGGGGTGTGAATTACTGTGGGGTACAGTTATTGGACTAATTTCATGTTTTATATGAATAGAGTCTGAATAGAGTAGTTCGAATACGAAACTATACATTTCGAAATAATGTCAGATATAGTAATTAATGATAATGAATTTTCAATCCTTTCAATCCAAATTATGACGTACTTCTTACTAACCAATCAATAGTTGAGGTTTGTAGTTATTGAGACCAAACAAAAGGAAAAAACTCATTTATTTAATGACCCCTAGTAATTCAAGATCTTTTTTTCATCAAGGATTTATTTATTTTTTTATTTGAGGAGAATTCAAAATTGTTCGAATTGTATAATCGTCAATTACTGACATTGGTAAACGACCTAGGGCAATTTGATTATAATTCAATTCATGACGATCATAAGTAGAAAGTTCATATTCTTCAGTCATTGATAAACAATTTGTTGGACAATACTCAACACAGTTACCACAAAATATACAGATTCCGAAATCAATACTGTAATTAAGTAATCGTTTCTTGCGAATATCAGTTTCCAATTTCCAATCAATGACGGGCAGATCTATAGGGCAGACACGAACACATACTTCACAAGCAATACATTTATCAAATTCAAAATGGATTCGACCGCGGAAACGCTCCGTGGCGATTACCTTTTCATAAGGATATTGAATAGTTATGGGTAAACGATTTACGTGGGATAAGGTAATCATGAAACTCTGACCTATGTACCTTGCAGCTCGTACTGTTTGTTGACCATAATTCATGAACCCGGTTATCATAGGGAACATATTGTGAATATATTATGAATAATCTTATGTTTGTTTATTTCTCTTGTTTGATCCAAGTTGAGAATATAGGATATCATCTTCTTTTACAGTGAAAAGAGTTGGGAAGAAGTTGTTAATAATAGATTACCGAGAGAAATAGGTAAAAGAAATTTCCATCCAAGATTCAATAGCTGGTCCATTCTTAGCCTAGGTAAAGTCCATCTTGTTGTGATAGGAATGAACAAGAACAAATAAGTTTTAGCTAATGTAATAAACATACTAATTGTCGGTTCAAAAACACCATATGTTTTATTTATTTCAAAAAAATCAAAAACAAATATGTACGGAATAGAGATATTCCAACCGCCCAAGTAAAGAACTGTTACAAATAATGAAGAAACTAATAGGTTTAGATAGGAAGCAACGTAAAATAAACCAAATTTGATACCCGAGTATTCGGTTTGATAACCTGCTACTAATTCTTCTTCTGCTTCTGGTAAATCAAAAGGTAATCTTTCACATTCTGCTAGGGAAGAAATTAGAAAAATAATAAACCCTATAGGTTGACGCCACAAATTCCATCCCCAAAAACCATATTTTGATTGTGCCTCAACTATATCAACTGTACTTGAACTATTAGATAATCATAGTCGGTGATACCATCACTGTTACCATCGCTAGTCCAGAACCGTACATGAGATTTTCACCGCATACGGCTCCTTGAGGACCATAAATAAATCTAGGGATCAGGTCAATATTATTTTATCTTGATATGTTTATACGATGGATAAGGTAAAAATTTATTGTACGATCCCGAATTAGACCAATTTAATTCTGTCTGTTCTGCTTTCATTATTCTATATATATAATAATATAATAATGAAAAATAGAAAAATCAAAGTACTTCTGAATTGATCTCATCCTTTATTTAATGATTTCAATAATAATTTCAATTTTTCTTTGTTGAGTAATAACTTATTTCTTCAATGAAATACTCCTTCTAACTTATAAAAATTGAAATAACTCGTCCTTTTCACTTATGAAAAAGAATTATACATTAATTTAGTTAATTTAGAAGTTATGATATGAATTCTATCTATATCTATATAAATATGGATATAGAAAGGAAAGGATAAAAGTATAAAGAAAGAATAAAAAAATCTTTTTTTCGTTTCTATTCTTCTTTCTGTTTCTGGAAAAAGGAGACTTACAAAATAAAAAAGAAATCAATAAAGGATTATTTCGTTTCCAATAGTCATTTATTTAATCGACGAATAGGAGCATACTCTGGATCGGAATCATCGGGAGTACTGCCTGATCATTTCTACCAACATAAAGCCTCAATTAATATTCTTTGTATATTATGCAGAAATATTCTTTTACATAATTTTCATTACTAATCCTTTGTGTATCTTGGTGTTTCTAACCATCCACTCGTTTTTGTTCAATCATCTGTTAAGGTAATACATGTATGAGAATACATACAAAGGATAGTGAAAACTCACTATGGTTGATCTTTTGAACCCGCTTCAAGTCAGGATGACGAATCACCCAATCTTGGGGCAACCGCTTTCTTATGCTTATGTTTATTTCCGCTCAACTCTCTAACTCTTATACATAGAAAATGAGACTCACTTTTTTTACTGCGAATTTATATTTATATAATATATATATTATATAAGCTGTTTTCTTTCACTCATATAACTATCTGATTTAGTTCATCCATCTGAATAATGAATAAAAAATGAAGATATTTACTCAAATTATTCCGCCTTTTTTCCTAGAAAGGAAGGAATAGAGACCACTTTATATCTTAACGAATCGCACGTAGAGATATTGATAATACACATAAAGTTAATGGTATTTCATAACTAATCGATTGAGCAGCAGCTCGTAGACCACCTAAAAAAGAATATTTATTATTTGAACCGTATCCTGACATAAGAAGGCCGATGGGAGCGATACTTGAAATGGCAATCCATAAAAAAACACCGATATTGAGATCCACTAAAACAAGGTGAGAACTAAAAGGAACTACTGAATAGCTTACTAAAATGGATATAACCGCAATGGACGGTCCGATACTGAATAAAAGAGTTTCTCCTCTAGATGGAAAAATATTTTCTTTGAAAAGTAGCTTTGACCCATCTGCTAAAGCTTGAAGAACTCCCAAAGGTCCGGCGTATTCAGGTCCAATACGTTGCTGTATCCCTGCGGATATCTCTCTTTCTAACCATACAATTACTAGTACACCTATTGTGATTCCCAATACAGGAGTAAAAATAGGAATAAGGGTCCATATAATTCCATAGGTCTCTTTTAAAAATTCGAATCTAGAAAAAGAATTAATATCTTGTACTTCTGGTGTATCAATTATCATTTTAACGATCAACTTCTCCCATAATGATATCTATGCTACCTAATATTGTCATAATATCAGCCAATCTCATTCTTTTAACTAACTGAGGAAGAATTTGCAAATTGATAAAACCCGGCGGACGAATTTTCCATCTCCAAGGAAAACCACTCAGATCTCCTATCAAAAAGATTCCCAATTCTCCCTTTGGGGCTTCAACTCTCACATAGAGTTCTTGTTTCGGCAATTCAAATGTAGGAGAAGGTTTTTTACTAATAAATCGATAGTCAAAATCATTCCATTCTGGATTCCTTTCTCTATCAAAGTATCGGATTTCTAAATTCTCATATGGCCCCCCCGGAATTCCTTCTAGAGCTTGTTGAATAATTTTTATGGATTCTGTCATTTCACCAATTCGGACTAGATAACGAGCTAATGAATCTCCTTCGTTTTGCCACTGTACTTCCCAATCAAATTCGTCGTAACATTCATAACGATCAACTTTACGAAGATCCCATTGTATTCCAGAAGCTCGTAACATTGGTCCTGATAAACCCCAATTTATTACTTCCTCTCTACCAATAATGCCTACTCCTTCAACTCGTTCTAAAAAAATAGGATTTCGGGTAATAAGTTTTTGATATTCAGTAACTCCTATTAAAAAATAATCGCAAAAATCTAAACATTTATCTATCCAGCCGTGAGGTAAATCAGCCGCTACTCCTCCGATACGAAAATAATTATGCATCATTCTCATACCGGTGGCATCTTCAAATAGATCATATACTAATTCTCTTTCTCTAAAAATATAGAAGAAAGGAGTCTGTGCCCCAATATCTGCCATAAAAGGACCAAGCCACAACAGATGAGAAGCTATACGACTCAACTCCAACATAATTGCTCTTATATAGCTGGCTCTTTTAGGCACTTGGATATTTCCCAACAACTCCGGTCCATTTACCGTTATTGCTTCTGTGAACATAGTAGCTAAATAATCCCAACGTGTTACATAAGGCAGATATTGTATAATTGTTCGGTTTTCCGCAATTTTTTCCATTCCTCGGTGTAAATAGCCTAATATTGGTTCACAGTCAATAACATCTTCACCATCGAGAGTAACAATGAGGCGAAGAACACCATGCATTGATGGGTGGTGGGGACCCATATTTACTATCATGAGGTCTTTTCTTGTAGCTGGTATATTCATAAGGTTCTCTTTTTCCTCGATTCATTCTTTCATAAATTACTGAAAAGTGAAAATAAGTTCATTAAAAGATCTAATAAATCAAATAATTCAATAATTCAAAAAGCCTCTTCAAATTAAAATTAACGTGTTTTTGATTCCCGAATATCTAACTGATTAATTAATTCTTTATAACGTATTCTATTTTTCTTTGCCAAATAAGACAGCATCCTTTGGCGTTTTCCCAAAATTTTACGGAGGCCTTTCTGAGATAAATAGTCTTTTCTGTGCAATTCCAAATGGGAAGAAAGTTTGAGTATCCTATTACTGAGGCTTAGTATTTGAAATGCAACAGACCCCCTGTTTTCTTCTTTTTCTTCGTTTGAAATAACCGAAATGAATGATTTTTTTACCATAAAATGAAATCTTCCCCCCCCCCTCCCCGCCGGCCTTTATTGCTATTGCTAGATATTTTTATTGATCAATAATAATAATTATACTCATTTTTTTTTTTTGGCATAGACAATACAATAATCTTAATGTTGTTAATAATTCCCAATTTTAAAATTGGATTCGAGTAGGTAAATAAAAAAAAAAGATAGTTGTCTGCACTCACAAAAGATAAAAAATTATACCTAAAATTTAACAATAAACTAAGAAGATTTTTGTATCATTTCTAGATATTGATATGTCATTGAATTATTATCATGTATTATAATGGAATGTAAAACAATACATGTGTGCATCTTTTTGTCTTCATATACGCAATAAAGTACGGTAAATAAAATCAATCCCTATTTTACTTTTTTCCAGTACACGGCTCAGTTCATTTTTAAATTGCGGATACATATGTACCCTTACCATACTGAAACGACTGCCATTATTGGTATCAAACCAATAGCGATTCATACAAGCGAAATCTTCTAATCGATAATTAGGCCAAAGAAAGAACTTTAATTTAATTAGTGTATTTTGATTTATTTTGCTTTTATTCAAAACTAGACTCCTTACCTTATCTTCATTACAAAAAAATGCATTGCTAGGCATATCATTTCTATTCCTAGAATTGAAACAAATTAGAATTCTCAATTCTTTACGATGTCTAGGGGATAAAATACTTTCAGGAACAAACAAATCATAATGATTTTTGTCTCTATTTTCAGTCATCTTTTGATGTTTTGAAATGAATTCATCAGAATTATTCGTATCAACAAGGCCTTTTTTGCGGTACCTTTGATTAATTGTGTGCTTACTCTTATGAACCAACGAGATACCTAGAGTTTGATACATAATAAATTGTCCTTCATTTTTTATAGACAGACGAACTGGTTCGATAAGTAATATTCCCCTTTTAATCAATTCTGTAAGAGTGAAATTTTTCTGAATCATTATAAGATCCAGATTTATTTCTCCCCTTTGAATAGAGGCTATAGTAATTTCTCTTAGGTTTATCGGTCTAAGCAGGGAACAATATATTTTGATGTTATCGATCATTTTTTTATTTAAAGAATCGTCCCATCTCAATTGAAAAAGCAAATATCTTTTTAGTAAGAAATAAAACTCCGCTTCCATGTTGGTCCTGGATTGTTTTTTATTTTTTTTAATCTTTGATACTACATAATTTTCTTCAATATCTTTTTCTTGGTTTGAGAGAGTTGATTCAAAATCTGTTTTGATTGTGCATTCTTTTTCTCCTTGATTTTGATTTTTTTTTTCTAATTCAAGATATTTTTTTTCATTTGAAAATATTGATAGAAAAATATCTCGTTTTTTCTTTCCTGTCGTTTTTTTATTTTCACTGGCATTTTCATTTACATTCAAATTTAAAAGTAGAAATTTGATTGGTATGTACCATGGTTTAATCTTATACGAAGTATAAAGTATCAAGAATTCTGGGAAAAACCAAAGTTCGAGATTCGATATGGGACAACTTAATATTTCTTCATTCATTCTCATCCAATCAAAAAGTCTTTTTTTTTGATTGGATGGGTTCATTTCTTGATTTTGATGAATCGTGGGATAAAAAAGACCTTTCTTGTCGATTTTATCAATTATTTGATAATTATTAGCCCTAGTCTTAGTATATTTATTACTGTTGGTGTCACTATCCATATTGATCCAGGCCCTAATATCCATCTTCTTTCTAAGACAAAAATTGAGAATTAGCCAATCAAAATCTTTTCTATCCGAATTGGTCTTTCTTTTTGTTCTATTTATAATATTATCTTCTACTAGATAATTATTGACAGGGATACCTACTAGCATATTAAAGATTTTTCGTTTATGTTCGTTGTAATTATAAAAAAACGCTTGGTTATGATTTACTTGTAATGGTAATCTATAAATAGACGAGTTTTTCTTATCTTCATAATTAATAAAATTATATGATAAAAGATCATATCTATATTGTTTTTTAACATTTTTTTTTTCGGATTTAAAGTTAATTACTGGGTTTTCTTCATATGAATCCCATTTGTTTAAATGGTTATTTTGAGGTATAGAGTGTTGATTTATGCTATTTCTACTTTTTTTTTTTTGTGGTACTAATCTAGACTGAGATAAATTATTTTGATAATAACCCTTTAACCAATTTTTCCATTGATTTATTTCAGAATTGGGGGGGTTCTTATGTCTCAATTCGAAATGAAATATTTTTTGTGTTCCAAGGAAATAATTTTTTATTTCATTCTTAAGAAAAAGAGATGCTCCATTATATTGAAAGACAGATCTTAATCTTAACTTATATAAATTCAAAAAGTTAAAAACCGGGCTTTGTGATAATTTGTAAAAGACATATGCTTGTGACAAATAAGATAAGTCACAAAAAGTTTGTAAGTTCTTATTATTAATATTAGAATTAGAAAGTGACTCTTTTATAGTCGAAATAAACTGCGTTATATTTTGATTTGTTTTATCAATTTTCTCTTGATTTATTTCATTATTGTAAATATAGTTATTATAGGAGCTATATTTATTAAAATCTTTTTTTCTTGATTCAAAAAAATAAAAAAAAAGTTGTCCATTTATTCTAGGAATATTACTGATAAATAAAAAGATATTTATATATATTCTTTCAATGAAAAATCTTATAAAATAATTTGATTTACGTATTAGTCTAATATTTCTTCTTTTTAATAGCCGCAAAATATTTTTTGGTGATTCCACTCTTTTATCATTATAACTCATTTTGTTAGAACTAATATTTATATGTGGACTTATAAATCCTTTTTTGTTGTCTTTTGAAATTTTTTGTATTTGATTTATAATTGTGTTTGTTCTATCAGTTAAATCTTGTATTTTTTTTTTTGTTAATGAAAAAGTTGTCCAATTTGTAGATTGAATGTTAATGGACGGTTCATGAATTATTTCATTATCGATTATCAATTTTTTTTCTTTTTTGCTTTCACTCAATTCATATAGTTCTATTTCTCTTAATCCAACTAGTAGAATTGGGTTCATTTTTGAGAGTTCTTTTATTATTTTTTTTATAAATAGAATATTTGTAATAACCCATTTTCTTCTTTCTTTTGAGACATTTAGAAATAATTTTGTTCTTTCTTTTAAAATTATTAGAATTCTAAAACACTTCTTTTTGAATTTTATAAGTTTTTTTTTGAGTTCTTTAAAAATAGGTTCAAAAAATGAAAG